ATTCTTTATCGGATCATAAAAACCAACTTTCCGAAGATCTCTTCCTTCTCTTCGGAATCGAACATCAATTGCAACGATTCGATAGACGGCTCATTGGGATAGATGTAGATGAACAATACCCCCCCCCCTAGAAACGTATAAGAAGTTTTTTCCTCATACGGCTCAAGAAAATTAGAAGTTATGTCTACGTATAGAATTATCATAGCAAATAGATCCATAAAATCATCCAAGCAATTAGACTAGAATTTTAGTCCTTTTTCTTTCCTAAAAAAAGTTTGTACTCATAACTCAAGTTGGATAACTTCCAAATAGCTCAAAGAAAATCCTTAAGCATTTCATTTCTTTTATTGAGTGGTCTTTAACCGCCTTTTTGTCTTATTTAGAATATTTTTTTTATTCTGATTTAGTTGTTGAGACAATTAAAAATGGTATTTCCTTGTTCCAGAATCCTTTATCTTTTCTTTGAATCATTGGGTTTAGACATTACTTCGGTGATACTTAATCCTTTCAAAATGGCAGCAACATACCTTTTTTTGTGATTTCTTTCTATCAAAGAATCATAAGAACGGTTAATTCCCGCGTGTTACACTTTTGACCGAAAAAGTTTTATCAAGTCAAAAAAAAAATTTTATTATGAAAAATTTCTTGAATTGAATCCTTTTCGATTTCTATATCGAAGATATACTTACGAAGTTGTTCCAACTTATTAATTGGCACTAACCCTAGACCCTTGCCCTCGAGAAATTAATTAATACTTTCTACTCGAGCTCCATCATGTACTATTTATATTATAACCCCAAAAAGGCTGAGGTTTCCAGTTAAGTAGAACAAAGGATGTTGAGCCAAGAGCACTTTCATTCCTAATAAAATGGTGGATTCTTATATCCACAGCGGATCATGTCCTTCAAGTCGCACGTTGCTTTCTACCACATCGTTTCAAACGAAGTTTTACCATAACATTCCTCTTGTGTGGAACCAGTATGTAATTGATTCAATTATGGAATCATGAATAGTCATTGGTTCTGTCAGTAAATAGTAATCTATGCTTTTGTCCCTCTATATGGTTACCAATGGGTAGATATTTTCTGAAAAAATCTCGGCAATAATTTATTAATCCCCATATTTCTAAATGTAATTTCTATATGTCTATATTTCTATTTCATTAACAACAAATAAATCAGTTCTTCTTTTAATCTCCATGACTCAATAGGATCGATTGATCTATCTCACACTTCTTCGAATATAAAAGACTCAGAACAAGCCATTATAAAAATTTAATTAAAACAATTTACTACTTCCACATCATTATTAAAATGAATATACTTTTTAAGTACTACATTGTTTTATCAATGATAAATCTATGGTTCTTTTTGAATTAAACCACCAACAATAAAATATATATATATATAATTTCTTTTTCTATTTTTATGGAAATTAAATTGGATAAGTGGATCAAAAATATTCATATATAACAGACCTTTATTCTTTTATCTGAGTGCTAAAATACGAATCGAAAGGATAGGGATAGAGGATGATCCCAAGATAAAATGAACAATTGTCACTGAAAGTAATTAAATTATGGATATTTTTATAAAAAAAATGGAATATTTTGAAACTAGTGTTACTGAAATGGAACGATAACAATAAATGGATAGTCTAAGGAAAGGGCTGTTCAAAAAAGCAATCTTTTTTCTCATATTGATATAATGGGTGCTCTGGGACGGAAGGATTCGAACCTCCGAATAGCGAGACCAAAACCCGCTGCCTTACCACTTGGCCACGCCCCATTTAGATTTCTATTCTAAACTAATAAACACTAATATTAGTAGTGGTTGTTCGTCAATTCCAGTGCAAATCAATATCTACGGAATCCACTGTTGGTAGGATTTTGCCACGTGTAGATATAGAATTAACCTGGAATTGATTGATCATTACATATAATTTAATTAAGATATAAGATATTGTATAAAAGAAAGTATGATTTCTTCTATTCTCTTTTGAGAATGGAAGGCTTTTTATTGGGTGAGTGAGTTCAAAGGCTTTTTGGTCTACTTTCCCTTCGTCATTCTTTTTTGCCTTATATCAATAATATCAATAAGATATCAATAACTCAATCAAAATGCAATTATCTACAATAACAACACCTTTGCTATGCTTAATATTTTTAGTTTGATCGGTATCTGCCTGAATTCTGCCCTTTATTCGAGTAGTTTTTTCTTTGCCAAATTACCCGAGGCCTACGCTTTTTTAAATCCAATTGTAGATTTTATGCCAGTTATACCTTTGCTGTTTTTTCTCTTAGCCTTTGTTTGGCAAGCTGCTGTAAGTTTTCGATGAGATTTCGAATACTGTCCTAGAATCCTAGAAAAATTCATGATTTATTCCAGAAATACATTTTAACAATTGATAAGATCAGATAAGTCTTACAGTATGAACCTTCAATTTAAACATTGAAACTTTTTGATATCCGCGAGAAATCTGGATCACCCCATTTCTGCAT